TTAAAAAATAAAAATAATCAAAAATACAAGATAAATAAAACAATTATATATATAACAACTTTACTCTAATAAACTATATTTCGTTTATTTTTTAATTATAAAATATGTTGAAACCAATGTTTCCTTTATCAAAAAATAATAAAATACATACAATAAATGAATATGCGTACACAACAAACCCAACTCAATCACTGGAAAATCTGGTGTTTGACTACCAAGATATCCTAAAAAAATAAAATTAAATACAAATACCCAAAAATACTTCCTCTTACCTGAATCATATTTATCTAATACAATCTTTTTATTTAAAAAAGGAAGAAAAAAAAAACATATTAAAGATACGAACATAACAATTATCCCGTATGTTTTATCACTTATTGACCTTAAAATACCATATAAAGGTAAAAAGTACCATTCAGGAACGATATGAGCTGGAGTTACTAATGGATTTGCTCGAACATAATTATCTGAATGACCTAATGAATCTGGAAAAAAAAATAAAATATAACAAAAAGGTATAAGTAACAAAACCAAACCAAGCATATCCTTAACAATATAATAAGGATAAAATGGTATTTTATTTAATTTTAAAGATCTAATTCCTAAAGGATTACTACTTCCCATCTTATGCAAAATATAAATATGATAAACAACAATAACCAAAATCACAAAAGGAAGTATAAAATGCAAACTATAAAAGCGATTTAAAGTAGCATTATTAATAGAAAAACCACCCCAAATCCAATAAACTAAATCCTTACCAACAAACGGAATCACTGTAACAAAATTAGTAATTACTGTAGCTGCCCAATAGCTCATTTGTCCCCAAGGCAAAACATAACCCAAAAATGCAGTACCCATCATCAAAATATAAATTAATACACCAGAAAACCAAACTAACATACGAGGATGCTGATATGAGTTGTAATATAGACCACGCAACATATGAATATAAACAACCAAAAAAAAAAAAGATGCTCCGTTAGAATGCATATAACGAATGAACCAACCATAATTAACGTCCCTCATAATATGTTCAATACTATCAAAAGCATAATCAATATGAGGAGTATAAAACATAGTTAAAAAAAAACCAGACAATATCTGAATAGCCAAAAAAATACCAGCTAAAAAACCAAAATTCCAAAAAATATTAAAATTTACTGGAGTAGGATATTTAACTAAAAAAGAATAAAAATTCTTATAAAAAACACTTGTAAAAATAACATTAGAAATTACATGATTGTTCATAAATTAACATATGTAAAAAGATAAAAAAATACAAATAAATATTCTAAAAAAAAAATTAGATTATAATATCTCTAATAAATAAATTGTAGATAAAATAACAAATATATAAGCTTGTAAAAAACATACAAAAAGTTCAAACACAAATAAACCTGTTAAAATACCTAATAATAAAACAGTTTGAAACATAGAAAAAAATGAAAAACTTCCTAAATAATAACCGTTAAAAAAAACCCCACTTATATAAATACATAAGCAATCTAATAACAAATGACCTGCAATCATATTTGCAGTCAATCGCAATGATAAACTAAACATACGAGAAATAACAGACATAGTCTCGATTAAAACTAGAATAAACATTAATAATGTATTAATACCTGCTGGATAATACAAACGTAAATAAGCAACACCGTAGTTACTTACACCAATAAATAAAATTGTAAACCAAATAGTTGCACTCAAAGACAAAGAAACAAAAAAATGACTTGTTAAAGTGAAAGTAAATGGCAATAAAGACAATAAATTACAAGTTGCTAAAAATACAAATAAATAAAAAAAAAACGGAAAAAAACGTTTATAATAAACAGGACCAATATAACCTCTCATCATCCTATAAAATAAAGTATACAAAACATGAAAACCAGATACAAAAAAATTAAAACGAGAACCCCTACCGTAAACACTAACGATTCCTAAAAAAAACCATGCAGCCACCCAACCGCACAAAAAAATTAATTGCTCAGTGACAATAAAATAACTATTTTTTATGAATAAAACATCAAGTAAAAATTGCTCAAACGGACTAAAAAGAATCATAACAACTAATTTATGCCAAAAAACTAAATATCACACATTCAATAAGACGTAAATCCTTTTAAATAAAACAGAAAGGCGGGATTCGAACCCGCAGATTTACACCCAAAATTACTTTTTGTGCAACTCCCTGACTACCTACACAAACTGGCAGATAATATATAAAAAAAAAACTACAGTAGGCAAATAAAAATAATAATTTTTATAAAACTTCATATAGTCTAAAACAATATTCACATTGTAAGTGAATGCGAGAAATAAGAGAGTAATGAGTGATAATATCATCAGAAGTTCCCGTGTGGTGTTTAAGAGGGAGATTACCTCACCTGCAGTGTTCTAAGCACTCCGCTCTAAACTTAAGCTACCTCTTATCCTACATATTACCTATTAAATAGCGAGGAAAAACAATGTACACCCGGTCATTACATGGCACTTTCTTGATTTAAAAGCTCCTATACTCATGCTTGGGAAAGGACTTTCACCTTGGCACCTGCAGTGTTCTAAGCACCCCGCTCTATATATGAGCTACCAAGCAAATAATAATTTAAATAGTCGGAGAGACGGGACTTGAACCCGTAACAATTGCACCCAAAACAACCACGTTACCCTTACGCCACTCTCCAACTTCAAAATGATTTATAAAAAATTGTTCCAGCTGCAGGTTCCCCTACAACTACCATGTTACGACTTAACCTCAATCACTTATAATGCATTGATAGTCCTATTTAATCAATACATATAAATGTAAACTAATATTCAAGGAATACCTCGTGCATTACAAGCTCTCATGGCTTGACGGGCGGTGTGTGTTAGGTTAGGATACAGATTCACCGTAGCGTTCTTATCTACGATTACTAGCGATTCCTCCTTCATGTTTTCGAATTCCAGAAAACAATCTGAACTTAGATAACTTTTTTGAGATTAACTTTACTTCACAGTATCGTAACTCTTTGTCATTACCATTGTAGCACATGTATAGCCCAGCTCATAAGGGCCATAATGACTTGACGTCGTCCCCACCTTCCTCTAACATTACATTAGCAGTCTCTTTTATTTTCATCGCCTCATAGGCAAAGTAACAAAAGACAAGGGTTACGCTCGTTAAACGGAACTAACCTGACGTTTCACAATACGAACTTGCGACAGCCATGCAACACCTGTGTCTATAAAAAAAAAAGAAAAAATTTAATAAAAAAAATTTTAACTATAATCGATCAACAATTCCCAACGAATTGTGAAATATAGTTCCGTATATGGAACTATATTTATTTTATAAACATGACAAGAGCTGGTAAGATTTTTCGCGTTGTATCGAATTAAATCACATGCTCCACCGCTTGTAACTAACCTCAGCCAATTTCTTTAGGTTTTAATCTTGCGATCGTAGTTCCCAGGCGGAGTATTTTCGCGTTAGCTTTAACACCGCATATTAAAAATACGATATTTTATACTCATAGTTGACTGCGTAGACTACTCGGGTATCTAATCCGATTTGATCCCTACGCCTTCGTGCCTCAGTGTCAGTATTTATATGGATAATTGCCTTCGCCATAGGTGTTCCCTCTCATATACTAGCGCATTTAAACTCTTTATGAGAAGTTCCATTATCCTTAATAAAACTCAAGTATAATAGTATAAAAAATATCCACAAAAATTTGTATTGATCTTTTTTGACATTTTACTTCAAACTTATTATACAACCTACGCACCCTTTACGCCCAATAAAGAAGAGTAACACTCGCATCACCTGTATTACCGCGGCGGCTGGCACAAGAATTTGCCGATGCTAAAAACAATAATCCAAATCATTATTCAGTTTATTGCATGAGATTTACAACTATAAAAGCCTTCTATCTCTCTTTACAATATTGCTAGGTCAGGCAATAGCCCATTGCCTAAGATTCCTCACTGCAGCCTTCAAACGAAGTCAGGACCGTGTCTCAGTTCCCGTGTGGTTGGACAACCTCCCAGCCCAACTAAGCATGTCCGGCTTGGTGAACTTAAAATCACCAACTACCTAAAACTATATACGACCATCAGAAAGCGAGAATAATCTCTTTATTTTTATTATTTAGTATTTTTGATTTGAAACAAACCTATAATACTAAACTTCCTGGTAAGCTCAGTACACTATACTCACCCGTGCGCCACGTGGTTTGGAGTGGCGATTTACAAACCGTTCTTTATTCAAAACAAACCACGTATAACTTGCATGTGTTAGGCATATTGTAAGCATTCACTCTGAGCCAGAATAAAACCCTATTTTTACATATTAAATTTAATTAAAACTTAATACTACTAAAAAAATTATATTAAATACTAAAATTTAAAAAATAGTTAAGGGTCTATTGTCGCTTAACTACCAATTAATTTATACAAATTATATAACATAATAATATTTTTATTATTAAGTATATATATATATATAATATATATATGATGTACATATATACCAGCAAACAATACCAAAAAGACCAGGATTGGAATTGAACCAACGACCGAGTGGTTAACAGCCACTCGCTCTACCTCTGAGCTACCTGATGCAACATTAACAAAGAACAACTATTTTGTCCCCTGTGAGAATCGAACCCACATTTCTACTGTGAAAAAGTAATGTCCTAACCGTTAGACGAAGGGGAAACTATTATTATAATAATAGTTATTGTTTAAAATTATAAATAGATAAATACCCGCAAGAATGCATTACACCTTTCAACACTTTAACACTAGAATTATTCTTCATACCTTCACGAAAAATAAGTAATTCAAAAATCATAGAAGAAGAAAGCAACAAATTTTTAAGTTCAAAATAACCTGGCCTTTTAGATGCTGCTTCATGTCCTAATAAAGATTTAATTAAAAAAGTTGTAGAAGGTCCTTTAATCAAAATATCATAACTTCTATCCATTTTAATAGTAACTATAGTTAATAAAGGAACTCCTTTTTTAAAATGTTTAGATAACTCATTGAATTTTTTACAAAAATCCATTGTAGGAATTCCAAATTGACCCAAAGCCGGACCTAATGGAGGACCACTAGTTGCAGATTGAGCTTTAACTGTTAATTTAAGTACACTTTTTATCATAAATAATAAAAAAAAAAAAAAATACAAATTTAAATTCTAATTATTAAAAAAAACAATTGTTTTTTTTAATAATTTATATCTGTCAAATGACGTTAAATTAGCTATATTATTAATATTTAAATACAAAAGCGTATTTTTATTGTAATTTTCATAATCGTAACGTATATTGCTTAATTGATACTGAGAAGAAAGAGAAAACAACGTCGATGTTTTTAAAAAATTAAAAAATGAAAGACTATCTTTTATAGGTAATTCATTTTTTAATTTAGATAACAAAAAAATTATTTTTTTTTGTTTCTTAAAAAGATGATCTGCCTCTAAACGAGAATCAAATGAATACTTTGTAAACAAATTATTAAAAAAAGACGAATAACCAGATAAAAATGTAGAAAACTTCTTACTACGCAAACTTAACACCTGGGTTTTTAAAAATAAAATAAATAAAAAACGTTTCTTTATAGCTAAAGAAACACGATTACGACGTAGCTTTCTTAAATTCCATAATAATAACTTTTTTTTAAAAGATAAAATTAAATTATTTTTATAGATATAAATAAGAAATAAATAAAAAAAATACAAATAAACATGCTTCTTTAAATGCAAAGATTTAAATCTTGTTATATTCGACTCTTCTGGAAAATAATGGTAAAGTGGTATTCTTCTATACTTAGTTATCTGTTTCATTAAATTTATAATAATATATTTATTGCCCCCCCTGATTAAAATTACATGCAATAATATAGTTACCGCATAGAGAAGGTACTCACTGTGAGACTCGAACTCACACTTCCAACAGGAACACAAATTTTAAGTCTGCTATGTCTACATTCCAACAAGTGAGCTTACCACAATAAACACAATGCTAACGGGAGAAGGACTTGAACCTCCATGTTTAGATCATGAGTCTAAAAGCTTACCATTAGCTGATCCCGCTACTTCTGATTATACTCACTGTGAGACTTGAACTCACACCTTTGAAAAAAAGAACAGATTTTAAGTCTGTCGTGTCTGCCAGTTCCACCAAGTGAGTAAATAATTAATATAACACGAAGGAAATGGGATTTGAACCCACGACTTTTGGTATGACAAACCAACACTCTAACCACTGAGTTATTCCTCCAATACACATAAATGTATTTATACGCTCTACAGGAATTGAACCTGTGACCCTTAGCTTAGAAGGCTAATGCTCTATCCTCTGAGCTAAGAGCGTATATAAATATATAATAACTGCGTATATATAATGATAATACGCATTAAATATGTATATTTATTATGTATAAAAATATACAATGATTTATCTGCATGTATATAGACACTATTATATGTATATACATTTTTATTTATTATATATATAAATATATAATAATAATATAACATATATGCATAAATAAAGAATGGATGTCCGAGAGGTCTAAGGAACTAGTCTTGAAAACTAGCTCTGTGAAAGCAGATCGTGGGTTCAAATCCCACTCCATTCTCTAAAATCACTCAAAATAAAAATGAATTTTATAATCTCCTTTATAATTATCTTATTATATTCCATAATAAGAATACATGAAATAAGTGCATTAGCAATAACACCTTTCATGTATGTACATAAATATACTACTAACCTAGTAATAGAAGAACAAAAAGAAAAAGCAAACATAATATTTCCAAACACTTTTTACTCAAACTATATACCTAGTTTTGAAATAAATATGCCAATATACATAACAGATTACCTATACCTAAAACTTTTTTTTATGACAATCTGTATACTTATTATTCCTTATGTGTTTATAAAATCTGTTTTCTTAAATAAAAACAGATTTTATAAACATGAAAACATACACAAATACCACCACCTATTTAATATAGTAATGCTCTATTTATTTATACTATCTAGTATAATGTATAAGATTATACCATATTCTTTTGAATTTTCATTCAGAAATTATAATAACATATACATGATGGAACTTGATACAACTATTTCATTAGATGCCATCTTCAATAAAATTTATATAATATATATATTAATACTAATAATACTACTACTATATATATATATGTATACAAAAAATATTGTTATCAAACCATACTGGTATGTTTTACCTTTAATAGGCATCTATACAATTTACAACGATATATATTTTACAATATTGATGAATTTAAATGCATTAATATTAATTAATGCATTTAAATTCATCAACATTAACATTAAAAATTTATATTTAATAAAATTCTATAGGAGGATAACCATAAGGAATAGTCATATAAAAACGATTCTTAGAAACATAAGAACTCACAGTTAAACTTCCTAATAAATTATTTTTATGTTTTTTTATTACAAAACCATAAAACTTAAATAACGTTATTTTTTTAAAAAAAGTTGTTAATTTAACGTTTATCATTTCAGATCGTTTAATTTTTCTACTATTTTCTTTTTTATAAAATAAACGCTCATATAATTTTAATAATCCAGTACGATATATTTTACGTTTTTTCATTTTTTTCAAAGAGGGTGGTCGAGTGGTCAATGGCGGCAGACTGTAAATCTGCTACGTATTACGTTACGTAGGTTCAAATCCTACCCCTCTCACATTATTTTTAATAAGAAAATAATGTCTAATATTTTTTTTTAAAATATAAAAAATGATAATCTTAAATACTAGCCTATTTCTAATACTTATAATGAATATAAATAATTCATTATTGAATTTTTTTTTTTTTATACCTCTAGTATTTTTATTTCAATATAACCTAAATTATACAAATTCATCTACAATACTACAAGAAACATCATTTAACCTATATGACTTAATAAAAAACAAAATAATTTCTGAATTGTCAGAACCAGAAAATTATTTTTTAATATTTTATTCAATATCATCATTACTCATCATATTGATGTGGATAAATAATACACAAATAATCGCATATCATAAAATATTAAAAATTATATTAATAATACTAATTATAATTTATAACTCTTCAAATATAATTACAGAATACAATTCTATATGTAAAGCCTTTAATATCATATTAGACCATACTATTGCAAGTATACATACGCCATTCATATTATTTTCTCTACAAGCAATAAAAATATATATCTATGCATTATATATTAACATTTTAAAAAAGAAAAAAAACGAAAAAAAAACGATTAACTTTCTATTATTAATAATAACCATAAGTATCTTATTAGGAAGCATATGGTCAAGTAATATATTCGGATGGGGGGGGTCATGGACTTGGGATCCTATTGAAATAATATCATACGTATATTGGATAACTTTTTTTACTATTAGTCATACCTACTACAAAAAATCAATTACGATAAATTATATTCTATTTCTTTACTCAATGGATTACCTTTTTTTTTGCATTAATAAAATGAACATGTTAAAAAGCCTCCATATTTTTAAAACAAATACCTTTAATCTTAATGCAAATTATTTTTTTTTTATTTTTATTCTCCTAGTCATACTTAGTATTACATATATCTTTTTCAATCAAAAAAAAAAATCCATTATTGATAACCTATCATACGTTATATTATACACATTAATCTGGTGCTGTATTTTTTTTACATTTAATGGATTAAATATTGTCTCTTTCCCTTATAGTATGTTAAATATTATTCTTATAAATACATTTATAATCATAGTAGCTACCAGTTTTAAATATATTGAATTAAACTTTAAATCGTATTTAATAATTATTTTTTTCCTTTTTTATTTAATAACCTATAAAATTAATATAATAATAATTCTATTAATAAGCATTTACTTACTCACTATGAATGAATTTAAAAATAAATACTCACTAGCCTTCTTTGCTACTCACATGATACCACTTATCATCGTAATTGCTATCATAAATTATCATATCACTGAAATACATTTTTCAACAAACAGCTGGAATATAATAAATACGAATCATTTATATCTAAACGTATATGAATATCACCAAATTAATGATTACACAAGTAACACTTCAATTAATTATTCAAAAAATAATTTAATTCAATCAAAAATGAACTACAATGAGAATAACCTCATTAACTGTTACTACTTTTCACCAATTAAAGAACAAACAAATAACAACCAAAATGAATTAACTTTAATTATATCTAACCACTTAAATAATATGTTTAAATACGAATTTAATATAATTAATTTAATTACAAACAACCATATTAATTATATATTATTTATTTGCTTAATTATAATATGTTGCCTTAGTTTATACAATAAAGCATACAAAAATTATACTTACTATAATAATAATTAAATGAAATTAAAAAAATTAAAAAAAATTAAAAATTTTATACTAAATTTTGGACCACAACATCCAGCAGCGCATGGAGTACTAAGATTAATTCTTGAACTTGATGGAGAAATCATAAAAAAGGCAGACCCACATATTGGTCTACTCCACAGAGGTACAGAAAAATTAATTGAAAATAAGACATACATGCAAGCTTTACCATATTTTGATAGACTAGACTATGTATCAATGATGTGCGAGGAACATGTTTTCTCACTAGCTGTTGAAAAACTATTCCATTGTAATATACCTCTTAGAGCAAAATATATACGAGTCATTTTTTCTGAAATAACAAGAATACTAAACCATCTTTTAGCTGTCACTACCCATGCCTTGGATGTAGGAGCTCTAACTCCATTTTTATGGGGATTCGAAGAAAGAGAAAAATTAATGGAATTTTATGAACGAGTTTCTGGAGCCAGAATGCATTCTAATTACTTTAGGCCCGGTGGAGTATCTTATGATATTCCTATGGGACTATTAAATGACATTTTTATTTTTTGCGAACAATTTTCTTCAAGACTTGATGAGTTCGAAGAATTACTTACTGAAAATCGAATTTGGAAACAACGTCTTGTTGATGTTGGAACACTTAACTATAGAAAAGCTCTCGACCTTGGAGTTAGCGGCGTAATCCTACGAAGTACTGGTCTTCCTTGGGATTTAAGAAAATCTGAACCATATGAAATATACAAAAACATTCACTTCACTATACCTACTGGAGTAAACGGAGATTGCTACGATAGATACTTAATCCGTGTTTTTGAAATGAGACAAAGTATAAATATTATATTACAATGTATTAATAATATACCAAAAGGACTTATTAGACTAGATGATAATAAAATTACCCCTCCATACAGAAAGCAAATGAAAACATCTATGGAATCTCTAATTCATCATTTTAAATTATACAGCGACGGATACCACGTACCAAAAAGCGCAGATTACATCTGCGTAGAAGCTCCTAAAGGAGAAACTGGGGTATTTTTATATTCTGATGGCAAAAATAGACCTTATCGTTGTAAAATTAAATCTCCTGGATTTTCTCATCTGCAAGCAATTGATGCTATGGCGTCAGGACATTTAATTGCTGATTTAGTTACCATTATTGGTACACTTGATATTGTTTTTGGAGAAGTAGATAGATAATATGCTTTTACTAAATGATATAGAATACCACCATTTACTATATAATACTTTCGGACCAGTTTCGCTAAGTATAGTTAAAAATAATTTAACAAAAATACAAACTAATAATGGTACTGGGAAAACTATTTTATTAAAAACTATAATTGGAATGATGATACCTACCAACGGTACCATCATAAAAACATCCGACATAAAAACACATATAAATAATATTTATAACTCAACAAGGTTATCAAATAGCCAATCCAAAAAATTAACCATGTCAAAATTTATATTTTTAAAAAAAAATATTTACCTCTTTGATGAACCATATTCATTTTTAGATATTGCAAGTATCAGCTTCTTTAAAAAAAAAATGATAACTCTTATAAATAAAAAATCAACAGTAGTTATTACAGATTGTATTAAAAAATCTCTATTACCCACAATGATTTTTTATTACGGACTAAAATGGTTATAAAAAATCTTGGTATATATGTACAAAAAAATAAAAATAGTGTATCTTTATTTTTAAAAAATCACACACGCATAATGTTTGGAAGTAGAATCGAACTACTGTACAAGGATTTTCAGTCCAATGCTTTGCCACTAAGCTATCCAATTAAATATATTTTCCATTTGCATTGAGCTTGAGTGGGATCGAACCACTGACTTTTCGCTTATCAAGCGAACACTCTACCACTAAGTTACAAGCTCTATAATCAATTTTTTCTATAAAAAAATGTTATTTAACATCGATAAAACTACGAGTATTTATAAATACATGTATTGGCATTTTATAATCACTAGTTAAACCAAATGTAATAGGTAAAGGCCTAACGTTTTTAGTGTATTGTAAACTTAAAAATTTTTTATATTTATATACTTCAAAATTACGTCTATACTTGTGGTAACTACCATAGCTGCTATATATGACTACTTTTGGAGGTATTGCAAATGTATGAGCTGGAGGAGGAGATGTTAAAGTCCACTCTAAGCTATTTACCTTCACATCATTTATACCGACCTGAAATAACATTTGAACACTATACTGGTACGTTGCATATAGTTTAGATAAATCAGTAGCAATATCACGTTTAACTACCAATTCCCCAGCTCTACTTAAACCATAGAATCTTCTAAACCATTTTTCATTAAAGCTTGATATATTACGTAGCATATTCACATCGTGACTTAACTTATAAGATGTATACTTATCTATTTGTTGATAGAATAAATTACTACTTCGAGCTAATTTTAACAATAACTGAGATTGACTAGTGAACACCCAAGGGTTTTTTCCGGCTATTCTTTTATCTTTTAATGTTCTGTAAACAATATAAAAAAAAAATAATACACTTATAAAAGAAAAAAAAGCTCCAAAAGAAGCAACGGTATTCCATGCTTGATACATTTCAGGATAATCTGAAATTCGTCTAGGCATTCCTGAAACTCCTAAAAAATGCATTGGAAAAAAAGTTAGGTTTGCACCAATAAAAGTTAACCAGAAATGACACTGACCTAACATTTCAGGATACTGATAACCTGTAATTTTACCTACCCAATAATAAAAACCTGCAAAAATAGTAAAACCTGCTCCCATTGATAAAACATAATGAAAATGTGCTACCACAAAATAAGTATCATGTAAAGATACATCAAGCCCTGCATTAGATAATATTACCCCAGTTAATCCACCAAATGTAAATAATGCAACAAATCCAATAGCAAAATACATAGGTGTATAAAACCAAATTGAACCGCCCCACATAGTAGATAACCAATTAAAAATTTTCATTCCTGTAGGAAGTCCAATTACCATTGTTGCTGTAGTAAAATAAGCTTTTGTATAAGTATTAATACCAGAAGTATACATATGATGTGCCCACACAATAAATCCAATAATACCAATAAGAAACATACAAACAATCATTGATTTATGACCGAATACTCTCTTTTGAGAAAAAGTTGAAATGATATGACTAACTACTCCAAAGCCTGGAATTACTAAAATATATACTTCAGGATGCCCGAAAAACCAAAAAAGATGTTGATAAAGAACCAAATCTCCTCCTCCAGTAGGATCATAAAATCTTGTTCCAAAATTTCGATCAGCTAGCAACAAAGTAATGGCTGCTGCTAACACTGGAAGTGCAAGTATTAGCAAACATGAAGTAACAAAAATTGATACAACAAAAAGAGGAAGATCTTTAAAATAAAGATGTTCTCCCTTAAAAAACCATATAGTACAAATAAAATTAATTGAAGCAACAATCGACGAAATTCCTGCCAAATGCCAACTTAAAATCAACAAATCAACTGAATAACCTGCATGGGAATGAAGAGTTGATAATGGTGGATACAAAGTCCAACCAGTACCCGGTCCATCTCCTACAAAAATAGAAATCAATCCTAATAATGTTGCTGGTGGCAATATCCAAAAACTAAAATTATTTAATCTAGGAAAGGCCATATCAGGAGCTCCTATCATAATAGGAACAAAAAAATTTCCAAAGCCTCCAAATAAAATAGGAACAATTACAACGAAAAGCATAAGAACACCGTGCATGGTGACAATTACATTATAATATTGATAATTTTCAAAAATAATTTGATCACCCGGAAAAGCTAATTCTAATCTAATAATTAAAGAAAGTAAAACTGCCATAAATCCGTTAAAAAAACCAAATAATAAATACATAATACCAATTCTTTTATGATTAGTGGTAAACACCCAACGTTTAAAAACTTTAAAATAAAATTCTTTAATGGCAATTTTAATTGCAGCTAATGTATCAGAGGTGACAATATAAAATATCGAAAGAAAAACTACTATTGAGATATAAATAAAAGTAAACCACCAAGTAAATGTAGGCTCATATTGAAGAAAACTAAAATTCATTATAAAATATTAAATTAAAAAATACAAAGTATATTCATATATAGAACTCAGACAAAAATTCGAAAATTTTTATCAACCTTCTAAAAATCCGTGAAAACTAATGAACGTAGATGGGTTCGAACCATCGACCAATCGGTTAAAAGCCGATTGCTCTACCACTGAGCTATACGTCATCCTACATTAAAATTTATTAATTTATATATAAAATATTAAAATTAGACATAAAAAATAACAATATAAACTGAGTTAAAATACCAAAAACGATAGAATAGGCGACAGTATAACTTGAAGGCTTTATAAAAAACCATACATTATGCGAGTTATACGCAAATAACTTTACAATTCGTATATAGTAAAAAGACGTTAAAAACGTACTACAAATTATAGTAGCTATAATAATATAATTCATATGATTTAATAAAGAAGTAATAATAAATAATTTAGACAAAAATAAAGAAAAAGGTGGTATACCGCCTAAAGAAAATAAATAACAAATAAAAAAAAAAGAGTAATTTCTATGAGTTTTTAAAAAACCAGAAAAAATATGTATATTATCTAAAAATCTTTTTTTTCTAGAATCATATAAAGACATAATTAATATAAATATACCCAATAAATTAAATAAATATATACAAACAAATAGAAATCCGTTTAAAAATCCTAAAGCATTAGAATTTAAAGTAGTAGATAATAAATACCCTATATTAGTTACTGTACTATATGCTAATAATTTTTTTAAATTACGTTGGTATAACGCAAATAATGTACCTACTATTATAGTAAGAATACTTACAAAAAAATAAATTGAATAGATAATATCAATAATAGAAGAATAGAATAACTCTATCACTTTAGAAAAAGAATAAAAAACACTTAGCAAAGGTATAATCGAAAAAACCGACACACTAGACGTAGGTGAACCCTCGTATATATCTGCAATCCAAAAATGAAACGGTGCATTGTATATTTTAAACAAAAAACTAGTTATAATAAAAATTGATGAAAATTTAAGTAATAAAGATTGAGAATCAACAGTACTTACAAAATAGGCTATGTCTATAAAAGAAAATGTACCTGTAATTGCATAAATAAAAGAAAATCCTAATAATAAAATAACAGAAGAAAATGAATTTAAAATTAAATATTTAATACCACTTTCTATAGATTTTTTATTTAATCTATTAAAAGAAGCAAGTATATATAATATAACACCCTGAAGTTCAAGTATAAAATAAAATGAAAAAAATTCGATACTTGAAATAAGCAGACAAGATGAAAATAAGACAAGCATTACTAAAATATAAAACTCAAAATAATTTATATTGTTATTTTTGTTATAAGACGAAAAATTTAATACCAAAGCAATAGTAAAAATTGACATTAAAATAATTATTATGCTAGAAAAATCATTTTTTATAAAAGAATCACTAAAATAAATAGAAGAAAAGCTAAAATCAATAGCATTTAAAAATAAAAAGTTAAGTAACGAAATAAAAGATAAATACAACATTCCATTATGTAACTTAGGATAAGCATGCTTAATGGAAAGTGAATAAATACAAAAAAAACTTAATAATACAAAAATGCAAAAAATAAGATAATGTTCTGGTAAAAATGATATCATTGTATTTTATTATTGTAAATATACATAACTAACTTATTACGTACTTTATGGTTAAAATGATACTTTTTTAAATTACTTTTATTTTTAAACTTCCTTTTTTTTTTAGAGATAGAAACTTTATTACCTGGAGTTGCCATTATTGAATATTGTTCATGTTACATGTATAAATAAGCGTTTCTAAATAAAAGTAAAGACTTCTCGCACATCACTGATGCTACAGCATTAGTGCTATAGAATGAATTAATATTATAATTAAACGTCGAAAAAAAAAAAAGAGAAATGTTCACGCTACCGTAGACAAATGATAAAATATAATATAATATATATATAAATATAATATATATGTAATATCCACTTAAGGACAACAATAAAAAATGTAATGATTCATCTGATTGATGAATTTCAAACCGCGTAACCACGAATCCCAAAAAATTAAATATCTTAAATATATATGAAGAAACAAAAGTATTATCCGTAAGCATCATGCAAAAAGTTAGCGAAAAAAAAACAAATAGCAAAAACCGAAAAACTGAAAAATAAACGTATAAATTATTTTTAGAAAATATATAAAATATCACACTCCCTACATACATAAGTATAAATAATAAAAGAATAATAAATTTATACTCAATTGAATAGGAAAAACCCCATGAATAATCACCCCAAATAATGCCAGTAAGCATAAATAACCATGCCTGATTTAATCCATAAATACTAATATAAAAAAGTAAATGAACAGATAAATACCAGCTATAATAATAAAGATGTATTTGTTTATAGAAAAAAATCGAATAAAAAAAACAAAAAAAAAAAAAAAACCAAATAACTTTATTAAGGGACGCTAAACTTGAATGCATAATTAAAAAGTAAGATCCATAGCCGTGATACAAATCACCACTAAATAAATAAAAATTTAACAAAAAATAAAAAAAACAAAAAAAAAATAAAAAAGATACTAGCGTAATTAAAAATTGCTCAAAAAATTCTAACAGAAAGCGAATTAATTTAACACTCATTATAATGTACAAAAATAATAAGAAGAAAGAAACGGTTGAAATACGTCCAAATATTCGTTTGGAAACAAACCTATCCAAAACATATGAAAAATAATAGGTAATAAAATACAAATTTCCGCTAAAGTCAAATCTGTGACATAACGATTTAATGAATAGTAAGGAAAGCCAAATGAAACTTTATTAAACAACCACATAGAATAAATAGTTCCTAAAAATATGCCGATTGATCCACAAATAATTAATACAATATTAGATTTTATACAAAAACCACAAATAACTAAAAATTCACTTACAAAATTCGCTGTTGTAGGTAAACTCGTGTTTCCTAAAATAAGTAAAAAAAAAAAAGAAATAGCAAGCGGCATACATTGTACTAAACCAGAATAATAAAAAATTAACTTTGTTTTATAACGATCATAAAATATTCCTATTAAAAAAAATAAGCCTGCCGCTATTATCCCATGACCTACCATCATTAAAAAACTACCACATAAGGAAACAGAATCAAACAAAAAAAAACCTAACATTGCCATATTCATATGTGCTACAGAAGAATATGCAATTATCTTCTTAATATCAATTTGACGTAACGTCGTCATTGACACATATACAACGGCTAAACTATTAAGTACTAATACCAATGGAGAAAAATAAAAAGTAGCATAAGGAAACATAAAGAAATTAACCCTTAAAAAACCATATGCACCTAATTTAAGTAATAAACCTGCAAGTAAAACAGATCCTTCGGTAGGAGCTTCTACGTGAGCTTCTGGTAACCAATTATGGAATGGAAAAATTGGAATTTTTATAGCAAAAGCTATAAAAAAAAAGAACCATAAAACCAATTCCCGAGTCGTACTAAACTCACTTGTCCAAAGAAGTAAGAAATCAGTACTCCCGCAATGTAAATAAACAAATACAATTGAAATAAACATAAGTAAAGACCCAAATAATGTAAAAAAAAAAAAAAGGAATGCTGCATGTACTCTTCTTTTTCTATATCCACAAATACCTATGTAAATAAAAAACGGAATTAAAATAGCTTCAAAAAAGATATAAAATAAAAGAAGATCTGTAACGCAAAAAACAAGTATTAATAATAACTCAATTGAAAAAAGTGCGTACATAAAATCTGTTTTTAAAATGCTTTTGCTATTCCATGTAAAAATAAGGCAAAGAGGAAGAAGAAAACATGTTAAATAAATAAAAAACAATGAGATTCCATCTACACCAAAATGGAAATAAATATCAAACAAATAAATAGAAAACGTTTTTTGAAACGCTAAATCAAATGGATCATATACCACCCATAAAAGAACACTTAATAAAAATAAAAACAAAGAAAAAATAAGGATTATTTTAGAAGACAATGAATTTATCATTTTTTCTTATTTATTGAATCAATTATAAGATAGATGCGTTTCTATAAAATTACAAAACTATGTAATATAATATAAAATATCCGATAAAAAAAAAAAGCAAATAATTAGTAGTATATTTAGCTTCAGTTGTTCTTATACGAATAACTAAATTATGTATATTTGTAAACAAACCGAACGAAGTAAAACGTTCTATAACACCTTTATCAAACAAAAGGTATGTAATAAAATAAGATAAGTAAAATAATGCGTAAGAACTACAATCAATTATTAACTTGTTAAAAAAAATATATTTTTCTACAAAAAATTTATGAAGAAAATTAGTATACAAACTAGAAATAACAATTCTATAAAGATTCAATATATTTGAACTCATTGAAAAAATAAAAATGTTTAGTAATGAAAAATAAATAACCCAATAAAAAGTAACAGCCCTCATATAATCATTAAATTCGTAATCAAACAAAAAAAAAAAATTATTAGAGATAACTTCGTTATTAAATGATGGAATAGAAAGAGAATTTTTCCAAATAAATAAATTATTACCTATCATAACGTCTTTAAAAACAAAACCACTAATTACAGATAATATGAATAATAATAATAAAGGAAAAATTAATACAAACGAACCATAATGAAGTTTATTAATATTGTTTATAAATCTAAAAGAATATTTAAAATAATGAGAAAAGCTGTATATATTTGCAGAAATATACCCATAAAATCCTGAAAAATAATTAAAAAAAACGATTAATAAAAGTTTAACGCTATAAGTCACTGTACAAATAATTCCCATTAATGAAAAAAGATGAAAAAAAAAATATAAATTACTATTTGATAAATCTAACATACTTAAACTATATTTACTCAAAAAAAGATCAATAATTTTTTCTTTAGAATAAAAACCGGATAAAAAAGGAAATCCCATTAAAGACAATGATGCTACTAAAATCATTATATAAGCAAAAGGAAATAATTTTACTAAACCACCCATTTTTCTAATATCCTGTTCATTAGAAATAGCATGAATTATATAACCAGCAGTTAAAAATAACAAAGCTTTAAAAAAAGCATGATTAAAAAGATGAAACAAGCTATATGTATATCCTGATAAGCCACATGATAAAAACATATATCCAAGTTGGCTACACGTTGAATAAGCTACTATCTTCTTTAAATCATTCTGAAATACTCCAATAGAAGATGCAATAAAAGTTGTAATGCTACCAAAAAAAACTACCCAAAGCAAAACAGAAGGAGTATTTTCAAACAAAAAAGAACTACGTAGTATTAAAAATATACCAGCTGTAACCATCGTTGCTGCATGAATAAGAGAAGAAACCGGCGTAGGACCTTCCATTGCTTCTGGCAACCACATATGAAGACCTATTTGAGCAGATTTACCTACAGCTCCTAAAATAAAAAGCAAACAAATAAAATAATTTATATCCAGCATAAATGGTTTTAAAAAACGAAACCATTCGCTGTCATAAACAAAAAAAACTTGAACGTACGAATATATTACTGTAAAGTCAAAAGACTTATAAATATAATAAACATATCCAAATGCTATCATCAAACAAATATCACCCAATTTATTTACAATAACTGCCATCATAGCTGCTTTATTTGCTTTTAGACGAGTATACCAAAAATTTATTAGAAGATAAGAACAAATTCCAACTCCTTCCCATCCAACAAACAATTGAATAAGATTACCTGCCGTTACAAGTACAAGCATAAAAAAAGTAAACAATGAAAGATAAGACATAAATCTTGCTTGATGCGGATCGCCTGACATGTATTCTGTTGAATATAAATGAGCACAAAAAGAAACAAGAAGAACCACCAATAACATAAACGATGTCAATGGATCAAAATAAAAACTCCACGTTACGTTTACAATATCAAAATTGAACCAATTTACAACGCTAACATAGCATAAAGATTCATTTAATACAACTTCATAAAAAATAAATAAAGAACTCAAAAAAGAAATGAAAATAAAAAATGTTGTAACGAAACAAACACCTCTAATGCCTATCCATTTGCCAAATAATATATTTACTATAAAATTAAACAAAGTTAAATATATAGGAAGTAAGTACATGAGAAAAGTAAAAATAATGTTATTCTATAAAAGAGCTTCTAAATAAATTTTAGATAAATAATAATTTAACTAAAAATTCAGTACTATTGAATTTGCTTATAATATGAAATAGCCAAGGCTAACCCTATAGCTGATTCCGATGCACCAATAGAAAGTAAAAACATACCAAGAAGTATGCTTTTCATATCCCCAAAAACAGACCAACCAAGAACAAGATAATGAAAAGTAACAGCAAGAAGCATCAGCTCTAGTGAAATTATTATTAGGATAATATTTTTCCTACCAAAAAAAACTCCCATTAAGCCTATTAAAAATAAAAAAATAGAAAGATTAAATAAAAGACTGTACATACTTCACTCGTATTTATGTAAATAGCAATTCCCGTTATTTTTAAAAAAAGGAATGAAATGCCTAAAAAAAACATACCACTTCCCAAAAATTTAGTAAATCGATTGATAGAATGGATGGGATTCGAACCCACGTTACCTAATGGTAAATTGGTTTAGCAAACCAACGATATAGACCACTAATCGACCACTCTTTCACAAAAATTACTTAGTATTCAACTAATAAAAATTAATTCCAATCCATACATCCTTTTCTCCATTCATAGCCGTACCCGATCATTAAAATACCTATAAAGATAAACATAAAATAAAAACCTTGATAAAAAATATATTTTAAACAAAAAATCCATGGAAAAAAAAAAATAACTTCAACATCAAAAATAATAAATAAAATAGCGATTAAATAAAATTTAACATCAAATGGTTCCCGTGCATCTGAAAATGCATCAAAACCACATTCATAACTCGAAATTTTTTCATATGAAACAGAAGAATAAGGAACACGAATGTTACCTACCAAATAACCTAAAAAAACTAAAATAAAAGATAATAAACCTATTAACAAACTCACAAGATATTCTTGCAAAATAAACATAAATTTATTCATAAATAGAAAATACAAAACAAATTCTAAACAATAAAAAAATAACCAAAACTATCTATAAATAGACTCTTTCTTTAAATTACTAAAAAGTTCACTTTCCCATTTATCTCCATTAAATAACAATTTATTTTTATCATATAAAAGCTCATCGTGTGTAAGGGTTGAATATTCAAAATTAGGTCCCTCGACAATCGCATCAACAGGACATGCTTCTTGACAAAGACCGCAATAAATACATTTAGTCATATCTATATCATAACGAATGGTTTGTCTGCTACCATTTTTAGTCATCGCTCCATCAATCGTTATTGCAAGGGCTGGGCAAACTACTTCGCATAATTTACAGGAGATACATCTTTCTTCACCATCAGAATAACGGCGAAGAGCATGTTCACCTCTAAAACGAGAACTTAATGGACCTTTTTCAAAAGGATAATTTAAAGTTACTTTTTTCCATAACACATTATGAAATGCAAATAAAAGACCACGAAATATTTCATACAAAAAAACTGATTTATAAACACTAAATGACATAAAAAATTCTATTCAAATCGGCTCGATAGGATTTGAACCTATAACCCTTCCGTTATGAGCGGAGCATTCTGCCTGATTGAATTACGAGAAAAAAAATAATACATTTAATCTTAAAATAAAAAAAGTAATATCTCATAGAAAGTGAAAAGATACGCTGTGTTAATATTTAAAATTAATAAAAAACTAAAATAAATTCTGTAATAGAGCTTTATATGGGCGATACTTAGTCTCTTTCAATAACCAATCAAAAAACGATTCTAATTCTACAAATTCAACTACAATAGGCATAAATGCATGGTTAACACCACATAATTCTGAACACTGACCGTAAAAAACCCCTGTTTTTAAAGAAGAAAGCATAAATGCTTGAACTCTACCTGGAATAGCATCAACTTTAATTCCAAGCTGTGGCAAAGCCCAGCTATGTATTACATCTTCTGATGTAATAAAACACCTAATACGTTCATTTACAGGTAATATAAGATGCTTATTAACCTCAAAACATCTTGTTAAAACATCTACCTCATTGTCAATCATCTGATCAAACTCAAGTGTAATTGTTTGACCATAAGCCTCATGAATGAGAGATTCATCGGAAATCAAATAGCAAAGATTAAATAAATAATTGCTATTTATAGCAGAAATAAAATAACTCCAGTACCATTGATGTCCAACGATTTCAATAGAAAATAACGTATCTGCCTGAGCACTCATTCTATCAGAATGAAGTATAAAAGACACTGCTGGGATTGTTAAATAATAAACAATAATTATAGGAGCTATCACAAAAAGTGCATCAAGTAAGTATTCCACACGCTTATCAAAAGAAATAGCAATTCGATTAACGTCAGCTCGAAATAATTTAATACTCAAACCAATAATAACAAAAATTACTACAAAAATATAACTTAAAATGATAGCGGTATTATGATACATTTCAATTATAGTATACATCTTCTCTGAAGCAGGTTCAGAAAACCCATACAAATGATATATTGTTTCGTAAGAACTAAAATTAACGTCCATCAAGTAACTAAATAACATTCCAAATGGAATAGCGAATAAATACTTACCGATGGAAACAAAAAAAGAAATAAAAAGAGCAGTGGCAGTTGTCACAGTCCAAACTGCATAAAAAACATAAAGTGCTGAACCTTTGCATAAATAATAAAAAGGATGTGTAAAAACATACACTATAAATGCCCAAGTTTCATAAGAGACATTTTTATAACGTCCAACTACATCTAGTATATAAAATAGTTCTTTAGTAAAAAATACATTAATCACTTCAACAGGAACTAAATCAAGTTGAGGAAAAAATTTATAAATAAAACAATAATTACCCATATAAACAGTATAAAAAAACCAATTTATATGAGAAATAAACCAATCAATTACTCCTTTAACAATTAAACTAGAAGCTAATACTACATTAGCATGATAATAAATATTAAATATATGCCAACTAAACATAGGCCATGTAAATATATGCAGATCAAAAATCTCAACAGCACTAAAATTATATAGTAAATGTAAAACACTTGGAAAATGAAGTTGAATAACTTCATAAAAATATATATTAGAATAAACTAATAAATCAATAAAAGTAATTAATGCTAATACTTTAGAAAAAAAAACAAAACAGCTCCAAACCCTTGGAAACTCTATCTGAACACCTTCAGAAAACGAAGGATGTTCCAGCACAAATCGCTCTATCATCTCATCAAAACGTTCTTTCATAAAAGGAAAGTAACTACATTAAAAATACAAGTCTGTTTCTATAAAAAAAGCTATTAAATTTTAAAAATATGTTATACGCCGTAATCATCAGAATAATATGACACAAAATAATGAGATCTTGCAACTATATTAATTTGATCAAGTAATTTTGTTTTTTTGCTTAATAATTTAGAAAATAAATTCAACTGATGAATATAGAAATAATATTTTTTCATAAAAAACATAATCTTTTCAATAGGTTTATTAGAATTTATAAATTTCTTTTTCCAATATCCGTATGAATTTAATAAAACATTTAGTTGAAGAATTACATATCTTAAAGATGCGTAATGATTATATTTAATATTTGATACATAAGTAAATGTGAAAATCCAATCTGCATAATCTAAGCAAAATTCATCCATACTCATTTTTTTTAATGCTCTATTTAAAATAAATAAAAACAAAAACATTGCAAAAAAATGAATTGGAGTGGTACCCTGACCAGGAATACAAGCCAATATTAAATCAATAACTAAATATGAATCAAAAATATATAAAGAAGTATAATACAAATCAATTATATATGCTAAAATGATTATATAAAAAATAAACATAAGATAGCTAAATAATAGAATACAAATTGTTTTTTTCTTCAATAAAAACTGTGGTCATAAACAAATTCTAAAAGTAAATTAATTACTACAAAAAAGCATAATCAGCTCCGCATAATTATCAGATATGTATGAGGCAATAGAATCAATAGAAGAAGCTGAAGCATCCGAAACTACAGTTTCTGGGATTGGAAGATTTGAAACTATTTCATCTGATACTGAAATACTTGATGTATCAATATTTGATATAGTAGTCTTTGCTATCGAAGCTTTTACATCTGGATAATACCAACCCGGAATTTTAATTTCTGCCCACTGATGGGCATTGCCCACCGCAATTTTATAGACTAAACCTGAAATACCCTGCTCTGCACCGTGTTCTGCAGCAACTCGTAAATTCTCACTTCTTAAAATGTAATACTTTTCCATAAAACCAAAAGGATTTTTCTGGAAAGCTTGTAAAAACGGTTTAACTGCTCCGCTAAATATTTCATCCCTTGTAGATACCTCAGAACCTAGAATCCTTTTAACAGCCTCTCTGTCTGCTACTCTACTAAGTATAAAATTAGTTTGATTGACTGAATATTCGTGTAAACCGCCTGAATGTAATCGATACATTTCACCTATTATACATTTACCTACATATATTCCCACAGCAGAACACGCAAAGAAAGCAAATATCGCACCTATGTTATTTGTAACACAATCAGGTATACAATTAAAAAAAGCTTTACAAAAAACATCTGTAACAGAAGAGAAAAAAGAAGATGATGCACCAGAAGGAGTTCCTACGAAAGGAATATCATTCGTATCGATATTAGAAGTTTTATAAGGACTAAAATGGTCTTCCGTACAAATTTGACTATCATTAATAGGTTTTGGCAAAGATGTATTGTCAGTACTAATAGTTTCAACAGAACAAGCTTTTTCACTAAATTGTTTAGCTAAATTAGCGTAAATGTCCTCTTCTGTGGTTAAAAGAACTCTAAACTTAGAGCCTCCTCCTGGAATTTTAGAAACGTCACCGTTAGAAATATTTAAATTCTTTGCTAACTGTATCTTTTCTTCATAAGATAAATTTTTAATAGTTGTCAAAACTTCAGCATCATGATTCACGCATAAGCAATAAAAACCACCATCATCAATATTGTGCACCGCCTTCATAACTCCTTTCAGCGTTTGAAGATCAACTTTCCCAACTAACGCATTAAAAGTCCTCTCTTCATCAAACTGAGACGAAATAGCTTTTTTTATCATAGAGCGCTCTTTATAAGTGAAAGCATTTGAATAAGGATTATTAATACTATTATTTAATGAATTTAAATTTTTAAATACATCATTATATACATCACTTGAAAATTCTTTGTTCATTGAACGTAAAACAACCTTATTATTATCAATCATAAAAATTAATATAAATGTTAAACAATACAAAGTATTTTCTAAGAACAGTTAACACTAAATAAACTAAAACATATTATTTTTTAATAAAATGGCCTAATAAGCCGTAGTTGTAACTATTCATAAATAAAATAAAATAAAATAAAGTAATAATTAAACTAGACACATTTGATAATATAAAATACGAAGAACCTACAGAAGAAATAGATGTATTACTTACTAATATAGAAGGTATATGCATTGTCTCTGCTTCTACAATAGGGATCTGAGAATTGTTACCGTTTAGATAAATAAAACTATCCGGAAAATCTTTACAAAATGAATAATATTTAAAAAAAAAAAAAAATCTCCAAAATTTCTTCACTGAATTAAAATTACTTAACCAAGAAACTCCAGTTAATCTTTTGTACAATGTAAAAAATAATAATCTATGAAATAAATTATAAAAAGAATATTCTATTTTTTTTCTATTATCTTTTAAATCACTATCAAGATAAAATAAAGTATAAAAAAGATGTCTAATTTGTGTAAAAAGATTGCTTAACTGACCGTAAGACCATGGTTGATCAACAAAACCTTGCTTATACCTAATATTTAAAAAATGAACCAAAAAAAGTTTAAAATAAAAAGGAAAATGTTGAATATTTGAATGATAAAAAAGCAAAAAACTATTAATTTTCCCCAACTCTTTCAAAAAAAAAAGAGTACGTTTAATTTGATATAATATAGATTGTATGTCAATTATAGAAAAATTCTTTCTATTTCCAAGTAAATATATATAATTAGAAGTTTTCGTTAAATGACTATAACTTCCTATATGCATACCTAAATTTAATAATAAACCAAAAATAGAATTCATTAAAACAAATATTAATAAATTGTGCAGTGATATAAATTATAGTTTCTAGACATTGAAAATAGGTTTTTTTTAACAAAAAAACCTTTTTTTTTATTAGTTAAATAAATAGAACCCATCATGGACACTAATAAAATTAAACCCGCTAATAATAATATAAAATAATATTGGTTAAAAATTATCAATCCCAATATTAATAATAATTCATTTGTAAAAAAAAAATATTCATAATTAAAATTATAAAAAAAAAAATCTACAGAATTAAAAAAAAAAAAAAAATGAACAAATACAATGAACAACAATAAAAAAAAAAATGAAAAGATTGAGTAATCTCTCTCGTAAATAAAATCCTTTAAATCCAAAATCATAATAGAAAAAAGAAAAAGAACTGCTACTGCTCCTATGTAAACTAAAAAATAAAATAATCCTAAAACAACGACTCCTAGATACATCATTAAAATACTCATACACATATAAATGAAAATAAGGTAAAGCACTGAATAAATTTTGTTACTAGTAAATAACAAAAGGATAGAAGAAAAAACCACACTTAATGATAAAATTAATAATAAAAAATTTGAAATCATGTTTATTATTTGGTACTGTAAATGTATAAAAAAAGTCGTTTCTAAGTATTAATGTAATTGGTAATATGCTAAATTAAAATTCCAAACATATACTGTTAAATAAAGAAATATCCAAATAATATCAACGAAATGCCAGTAAAAAACACTGATCATCAATAACATTGTTCTCTCTTTTGAAAAAAAATAACGGTAATGAAAAAGTGAAAGGCTAGTTAGTAAGAAAATCAGTCCAACTATAACATGGAATCCATGAAATCCAGTAAGTAAATAAAAACTAGAACTATATACGCTTTCCGTAATATTAAATAATAATACCTTGTTGTATTCATAGTATTGAATACATAAAAACAATACACCTTCCAAAGTGGCAATAAAATATAAAATATAAGAATAAATCCAGCTACCTAAACGAGTTAGATAAACACCGTAATTTAAAAACACACCTGAAGAAACTAGCAACAATGTGGCTACAAATGATTTTTTACTTTCAAATACTGACTGAATACCGTATGGTAGTGAAGAATTACCTAAATAAACTACAGGATGAAAAAAGCGATCAAAATAAGCCCAAAAAAATCCTCCAAAAAAAAAACATTCAGATACAATAAATAATAAAAATCCATAAGTTAAAGCACCGCGAACCTTTCTATTATATTTTCCAAATATAGCAGATTCTAAAAACATTTCTCTAAACCACATAAAAACAAAAAAAACCATTAATAAAAAGCCTAACAATGAATATTGAAGAGCCCAATCAAAGCGCTTAAGTGACAATAACATATAAAAAATACCAAGAAATAAGGAATTAGAAATAAAAAAGGGCCATTTAGTATCCATAAGGTCGCTATTAAAAAAATGAATAAACTTCAAGTTTACCATTTTTGATGCAATTTGAACATCTTTTTTCAAATATAAATCCCAGTACAAACTATTAGTAAAGTAATTTGTTTTTAAAAAACTATTAATAAACATGAAAAATGTTTAAAACAATAAAAATACAATCGCTTTTTCTAAAAATATTTAATAATTAAAATTTGAAACAGCTTTTAAAATAATATTTTATTTTTTTTTAAGAATTTGCTAAATATTCCCATGGGCTGCTTAATTGGAAATTTCTATACTCTTGAACTAAAGAAACCTCCCTATAAACAACAGAATCAACTTTATAATTGTAAAACAATTCCACAAAACCGGACAATGGAAAATCTTTCCTAAGTGGGTGACCATTAAATGAATAATCTGTTAATATCCTTCGTAAATCTGCATTATTATAAAAATGAACACCAAATAAATCCCATACTTCACGCTCAAACCAAACTGCACTTGGATGAAGAGATGAGACAGAAGAAACTGTTGACAATTCATTATTCCAAATAACAACAAATATTCGATGGTGATAAACTACCGATAATATATTAGATATTAATTGAAATCTGTTTTGCCTGTCTGGAAAATCAATTCCCACTAAATCAGAAAACAATTTTGATTGAAAATTATGATGTAAAAATAAAAAACATAACAAAGAATAATTAAATACGTCGCTAGTATATGCATAAACATGTTGATCTCGATGTTCACCAAATGTTAAGGCGGCATAAACAAAATTTGGGACAACATGAACCAAATACGAATTCACTTAGAAAAACAAACAAACTATCATACAATATTATATTCTTATACTCTAAACATAATTTAAAAAAAACGTTCAATTATCTCTTACTTTCCATTACCACATCAGCACAAGCAACGATCTCTACAATCTCTGTAGTGATAGACTCCTGTCTCGATTTGTTATATCTAACAATAAGTCTCTCTAGATACTCTTGAGAATTACTAATCATAGCATCCATAGCAGTAAATCTAGATCCAAGAAAACTATATTTATTTTCACTAAAAGCATCTTGAAGAAAAATAGAAAAGCCAAAAGCATATAAGTCTTCAAGGAAATTTGAATAAACTGCTTTATCAAGAATAGCATCATAAAACATACTGTTTTTTAAAAAACTATTCTTTAATAAATTTTTAAAAAATTGTTTATAGCTACATAAGCAATAAACTGTAGTATATTGCTGTTGTAAACTAAAAAAACGATTAAAAACTAAATAATATTTATCAAAGTCATAATTCATAAACTTATTAGCATAAAAAAAACAAATATCTAAATTAAATTTAACTTCCCCTAATCCTGTTGTAGATCCAATTATATATCTACCGTAAAAATCATCAAAGTAATATTTACCTTGTAATCCAATAGGATAAATTTTTACTTGTTTATCTTGCATTTTAATGTCATCAATTAAAGTTGCAGTCCTATACATAACATTTGTGTTATGGGAACCACAAGAAGATCTATCATCACAAATAGGGATAATCAAATTCTTCTCGCTTAAATATATTTCGTCAAAATTATCGGATGAAATATTTACTTTATCTGATAATGGAAGTTCCAAATATTTAATACCAAAAAGAGGAAGAAATGTTATAAGTACTGAAAATCTCTTTGTTAAATCTTTTCTAACTTTTGCTAATTCCCCACCTGTAATAAATCGAATTGCCTTCGTAATTTCTTGGAATCTTTTTATGAAATTAATTCTTCTCAAAAGCTTTTTATGTATTGCTACCATATTGTTTATACCTAATAATAAAAAATAGAATAAATAACGAAATATATAAATATATTTCGTTATTTATTCTACCTTATCCAAACAAAAGAAATCTAAATCCGATTATGTATTTTTCGTTTTTACTCCGTATTTTGAACGACGTGTTTTTCTTGTATAAAGAGGTTCAAATGATTCCTTACCTCTAATTGGTTTATAACGAACACCAATCAAATCCTGACACCTACCACCACGAACTAATACACTGGAGTGTTGTTGAAGGTTATGACCAATTCCAGGTATATGACACCTAATTATTTTACCGGTTTTCAATTTTACTTTCGCAACTTTTCGTCGAGCAGAATTTGGTTTTTTAGGTGCTTGTTCAAAAACACGAAGTACAGTTCCTTTTTTCTGTGGACAAGAAAGAAGAGCTGATGAGAGAGACTTATGTGCCTTTTTATCCCGTGGATTTTTAACTAATTGCCTTAATGTTATCATAAAAACTTCTAACAAATATATAAAGAACGATTTGAAAAGAAACGTTTATACTTATTATTTAAATAACATGAAATAATATTTTTTTTTATCAAAAATGTACTAATTCGAAGTACATTTAAACTAACAGACAAATATTTAACAGGAATAATTTGATCTGTATTTATGTATTTAAAAAAAGATGTAGGTGTAAAAATCAATTTCCCTACAGAAATAAAAATTAGTTTTACCTCAGGAAAATCTATACAAAATTTAGAATAAAAAATTTCATTAAACAAACTACCATTCATAGAAATTCGTAACATTTTACCATAAAAATGTTGATTATATTCCTTAATAAATTCTGAGGAAGGAACCACTTGAATGTCGTAATTCTCTTTTCTTAAATACTCACGCATCTTTTTTGATCTGTCATTTGACATATGCGTAAAGGAACAATAAAATTCAATATGCATCAAATAAATAGTTTTTTTGCAAAATATAAAAGAGATTCTACATTTCTAAATAAAAAACTATTTTGATCTATATCAAAATAAAAAGTATTATAATTATAGGGAACTGCAGTAAAACGTGTAGGCAAAGCAAACATAGCCATATCAATAGCTCCATAATAATCTACAAGAAAAGATAAATTAATATAACAATGATTATATTTTTTCATAAATAAAAAACAATAAATGGATGTTTGGAAGTAGAATCGAACTACTGTACAAGGATTTTCAGTCCAATGCTTTACCACTAAGCTATCCAATTAAATAAATAATTACTTAATATATCTAAAAACATTTACATATCGTCGAGGACTACCACGACCTCTATTATGTGAAGATTGAACTATACTCGTTTTTACTACCTTTGATAATAAATTTCGTTTTATAGAAAAAATGATAGTGTAAAATAAACGTTTAAAAAGACGTTTTAGTAAAGCTAATAGTTTAATACGAAGATAAACTCTAAAGCGGGCATTACGTGTCTTTTTTTTATAAAAAGGAAAAAAATGCTCGTTCCAATAAAGTTTAGACTTATCTAAATAACTTTGCACACTATCAATGTTTGTAAAATATTTTTTAAAAGTTGGGTCGATAACCTGATCATTATTATATACATTCTTGACTGAAGCAGACAAAGGAATTTTGTCTGAGCTGCCTCGAAACTTACGAATTAAAATATTACTATCTGTTATAAAGTCTTCTTTTACAAAAAAAGGGCTAGCTTCATAACAAACTCTATTAATTTGAAGGTAATATACTTTTTGTAAAAATTTTAATGAATGAGTAAAAAAACCTACTTTTATTCTACGTGAATCATCATAATTCTGTGGTATTTGTTCACTAAGTTCATTAAATAAAGGACTAGTTTTACCCCTTAATCTTTTTTTTTTAGAAAGCTTAGCTATTGATGAAATTAATACTGGATTCCAATATAATCTCAGTATGAAACTAAACACTTTTTCTAACAACCTATAATATTTTGAAAAACAGATATAAAAATATACTCTTAATAAATTATTGTTTACTTGTTGTTTATTTTGGACGAAATCCAAATATTTTTTAGAAGAAAATGAAACATAGTCTAAAAAAGAATCATCCCAACTTAGATGTCCCCTTAACTTATTGTGTCGACTGACACTAGATTTAATTTTTATTAAATCTCGTATATGTTTACGCTTTTGATAGTGATAAAAATATTTTAACCCATAATATCTTCTGTTCAATGTTTTTTTACCTTTCAAAGGTTTTCTCATTTGGCTAAATTTATTAAACGTATTTTTATTTTTTTTGCCATGAGTAAACTTTTTTTTTTTTTTTCTTGTGAATTTAGAGAGATTTTTTTTTATTGCAAGTGAATCTTTTAAAAAACTTCCATAAACTATAGGTGTTTTAAAAAATAAATTTAAAATAAATATAGCAAGACATTCCACAAGGTCGTTCTCAGAACGATCTTGGTAAGAATTAAATCTTTTAGATAAATATTTAATACTTGCATGAACTTGCCTATCTGAATCAAGTATGGTAAATTTATAAAACTTTTTTTTTTTAAATTGTATCGTTCGAATACGTATAATATTTTTATAATTTAACAAAGCCGATTGCAAAACAAATACTGGAGGTAACATTATTTTATCTTTAATTATTTTTAATAAATTTTGAAATAACTTAAATGATTGATATTTCTTCCCCCTCTTCAAAAAACAATTAATAAATGTAGAAATATATTTATCTTGAGATTGAAGTTGCCAATATTTCCATAAATTATCAACGATTATACCTGATGCTAAATTATTTTTGGTTACAGTTTTTTTTATTATATTGTTTTTCATCAATTAAAAAAATAAAGAACAATATTTGTCAAGATGCATAAAAATAAAAGCTACTAAAAATAAAATAGACAAACTAATAGGTAATAATACTTTCCAACCAAGCTTCATTAACTGGTCATATCTATAACGAGGGAAAGCCGCACGAATCCATACAAACAAAAAAACATGAGCTGTTATTTTTAAAGCAAACCAAAATGAACTTGGAATAAAAGATAAAAATTCTGTAAATGGTATCCACCCTCCCCAGAAGCATAAAGTAGAAACTGCACCAAAAGAAACAATATTACTATATTCTCCCAAAAAAAACAAAGCAAATGCAAGTCCAGAATATTCAACATTATAACCTGCAACAAGCTCTGCTTCAGCTTCAGGTAGATCAAATGGTGCTCTATTTGTTTCCGCCAAACCACAAATCACAAATAAAAACCACAAAGGTAATAATGGAAAAATAAACCAATTATGATACTGCATATAAACAATATCTTTAAAATCTAAGCTCTGACTAAGTAAAACAATAATAAGAAAAATAAAACTTAAACAAACTTCGTACGAAATCATCTGTGCAGTGGATCTTAACCCTCCAAGAAATGCATACTTAGAGTTACTAGACCAACCAGCAAAAATTATACCATATGCTCCTAAAGATAAAATTATTAATACATAAAGAATACCGTTCAAACAAAATGTAGGACTGTCATCAAAATCAAACGGTATAGCTGCCCATACTTTAATACTACAAAAAAATGTAAATATTGGTGCAAATAAAAAAACATAAAAATCTACATCTTTTGGTATTATTGTCTCTTTTAATACTAATTTCAAACCATCTGCAAATGGTTGAATAAAGCCAAAAAAACCTGTAATGTTAGGCCCTCTTCGTCGTTGTATACTTGCCATAACCTTTCGTTCAACAAGTGTTGTAAGTGCAATGGTAAGCAAAACAAAAATAAAAAAAATAAGAATACTTGATAATTCAAGTACGTAAGGAAATATATAATTTAGCATACAAGATTGAATAGATAAATATTATTAGCAAGAAAGGGTTTCACCACTGTAAAAAATATTATAAAAAGAATTAAATATAACGTTTTAATAAATTAATTTGATCAAAAGATGACTGACCGAACGGAGAACTGCTCAACAAATAAATTGTACGTAGAGATAACCTCTGGAGTCTTAAACGTTGATAATCCTTCCATAAATAAAGCTCCTTCCTCTTATGTCGTAACTGAGCAATGTAGGGCTTTCGCTGTGCTCGACACCTTCTCATAATTTTGAGCTTACCATGAAACCACTTTGAAACCTTCTTACGGTGCTTTTTAAAAGATGTTCTCAATAAATATATAAAAGTTCTAAAATGTTTCTTGAACAAATGTAAATAAGTACACAATCCCTTTACAAAAATTTGTAAACGCCTACACATATTATATGTTTTATTAAGTTTTTTTTTCAAAAGAAAAAAAAAATTTTGATAAAACATATACGTAGAAGGTTTACTCGCTCTTATTTTTTTTTTTTTAATTCCCATTTGACCAATAGAAGTGTTAAACCATACTTTACCATTTCTAACAAAACTAACATAATTATTAGATCTAGTACGATTTAAAATTAAATTATTTATTAAATTTTTTTTATAATGAGCCCAGTATAGTTTAAATAAACGATTCGAAAATTGGTTCTTAAAAAGAATTGATTTAAAAACTAAACAAATAAATTTATAAAAATTAAATTTCTTCATTGGAAAAAATCTACGGATGTACTCTAATGAAGAAATTTTCATAACTCCTGGAAAAACACGAGTCGAAAAATAAAGGTTAACAAAAACTCCCATGATACTAAATGCAGTTTTCAATACATATATAATACACAACAATACAATAGACGTTGGAGTAAGAGGATTCGAACCTCTGTGTCATGGTATCAAAAACCACCGCCGTAACCGCTTGGCTATACTCCGTTACAAAAAAAAAAGAACTATAATAATTAATTAATATACTTGTCTCGAATAATTAATATATATTCTAATGTAATTTCTAAATTACCTGAGGAATTAAAGTAATGGATATCAGGATGAATATAAAATAATAAAGGAAGTTCCAATGTTTCAAATGGAGAAATAAACAATTCTTCGAAACAAAAACATTGAATTTTATTTATGAATACAGCGTATTCATATGGAAAAACTGTATATGTAGAAAATGTATGAACTCCGTAAACATTGTTATTAAATACACGAAAAAAACAAAGAGATGTTTCCCCAGGAACAACAAATAATTTTGGTTGTAAAATAAAAAAAAAAACATGAGAATTACCCAATATTTTTGTATCGAAATAAATACAATATATTTGATACAAATCATCTGAGTTACGAGAATTTAAAAAAAATGAAACACCTACCTTCTCGTTAATAATTAAATCAATACTATCTAAAATATAGATATGCATAGATGTATACATAGTGCATAATTCAATGTTAGATAAATATATAAATAAACTATTTGTAAATAAAATCGAATCTAAAAAATTAAATATATTTGCATAATTATATATATCTATATAACTAATATTACATAATATAATATTATATATATAATTAAATAATAAGAAAGTAAACTCATTGAAAAATAAAATAAGTAAAAAATAAAAAAATAAACGAGACATAATCAAATTAAAGTAAAACCCCTTTTTTTCCTGATTTTAAACGATAAACATCATTCATCCTATAAATTCCTTTTATTCTGTAAATATTTCCAATACGGAAATTTTTAATTGAAGTCATAAGTGTAGTTAATTTCATATAATCCAAAGAACGAACCAACCAAAAATTACTAGATTTTTCTTTTTTTTTGCATTTAAAAAATAAAGGAATAGAATAATAAACATTATGGCTATAACCTAAACGAAAAACAAAATTATTAAAGTTTACGTATGCCTTATAACCTCTTCCAACAATACGAAATCCACTCAAATAACCAAATAAAATACTTAAGAAAAAATTATTAATGCCGTAGTGATACTTGCCCCATAAATCTTTTTGATCAGAAAAATTTAAAAAAACTGATTTTTCAATATTAAGAAAACATTTTTTAAAATGTAATAACAAAGATTCATTCAACCTCATTTTTTTAGCACCTAAAGTTCCCAACGAAATTAGAAAATTACACTCGATGTAATTCAATGAATTATAATATTGACTATTAATTAAAATTTTAAATATATTCATTACTAATTAATCCTAAATAATACTTTACCTCCTATTTGTTTTTCAACAGCAACGTTACTAAGTAATATTCCCTTTGGTGTAGAAATTACATATTGGGTATAAACACTTCCAGAAGATAATTCGTCAGTCAATTTATTGACTGTCCAATATATACTACTACCGGGACGAGATATCATTTTTAATTGATATAATGGATTTATATTTTTCACACACTTCATCATAACATATATATAATCTTTGTTTTTATAAGTGATACAACGATAACTTAAAATATACCCGTGCTTAAATAATAAAGAACAAAGCTGCTCTCCTACTTTTCTATATGGAATACGACAAAAAAATCTATTAGTATAAATGCTATAATTTAAAATAGCTATAAAATTACACACGTAATTGTTAACAATAATCATTACCAACTATATTTTTTAACACCGTTTAAATTGCTGGTGGTTGCAAGATTTTTAAATAGCATTCTTGTAAGTTTAAAATAAGAATAAACTGATTTTGTACGACCTGAAATAACACATCTATTTTTTAGTTTAGTTGATAATAATTTTTTTTTTTTTTTTTTCAATACTGAAAACCGTGATTCTACAGGTACTAACATATCATTTAAAAAAGCCTTATTTATAATTAAATTTTTTTGATAAGCTAAAAAAAGCATTCGCCTACGAAAGTCTTTGTTTAATAACAACTTGCTTGCCATCTTTTAAAATATTGAAATTCCGTAATGACTAAATATTAATCGATTTATTAAGTAATATCTATAATGAGAATGAAAATGAAAATAAACACCATAAGAAGACTGCTCAAATAAAGGTGCCAAAAAATCATAATCTAAATCATTTAGTACAAATGGAGCATTAGACAATAATTTTTTAAAACCAAACTGGATACTATTATTCATGAACTGTAAATAATAATTGTTATTTTTTTCACTACAAAAGACCATATACTTATTCATTTTTTTAAGAGAATAATCAATAAAAAAATTTAAGAATTGACTTTTTTTAAAATGACGTAAAGTATAGCACGCACCAAAAACAATATCCTTTCTCAAATTAAATCCAACGATTGTATTTTTTGCAGAAATAAAACGAAAATTACTATCAGTAATTTTTTCTAGAACAATTAAAAAAGCTAAAAAAAGAGTTCTATTTTGAAATGTATTTTTCAACAAAAAAAAAATACGCACTTCATTAAAAGAAAAATCAAAAGGGACTTTACTATCCCAATTCAAAAATTTATGAAATTTTTCTCGAATTTGAGAAGATTGTGTTATATCTTGATAATAATTAAATAACATATGCTATAAAATGCTTGAAGCCATCGAAATTATTTTCATAAATTTCTTTTTTCTAAGTTCTTTACAAACAGAACCTTTAATCCTATTTCCTAAAGGATTATTTTTTTTGTCAAGTATTACTACTGAATTCTTACTAAAAGAAACACTAATACCAGACTGATTTCTTAAAATTTTTTTTTTAGTTTTTACTATTACTCCGCGATGCACGTCATGAGTCTTAACTTTTTTTTTAGGATAAGCACGTTTAATGGCAACTACAATAGTATCTCCTACGCTTCCAGGATTTTTTTTCTTTCTTAGTACTTTAATACATTCCGCAATCAATGCCCCTGCATTGTCGGATACATGTAACCTCGTTTTCATTTGTACCATAATTAACTAAATTTTAGTGACTATGCTATTATCTTTTTTATAAATAAAAAGATCAAAAGATAATTTTCTACGAATAAGATTACAAAAACGATTCGCAAGAGTATCACTAATTCCTCTCATCTTAAAAATAATAGAATTAACGTTAAGATAACATTTATAACTATCAATTCCTCCTTTGCCCTTACCCATTCTACTTTGTGCAGATTTTTTAGTATAAGGCAAATTGAACTTAACTAATAACCAAAAATTTTTTTTTTTTTTTGAATACAATTTCAATTTTCGCAACTCTTTACTAATGAGTATTCTTGAAGCTTCTATTTCATTCTTATCAATTAGCTTATTTGTTGATGAAACAAAATAATAAATAGGTAAAACTTCGCCTGAAAGATTACTTAATTTATTAATTTTAGATTTAAATAAAACATTACGATGAATACGAAGCTGCATGTTAATTAATATACAATACTAATATAATTATTACGTTCATTATAAATATGAGTTTCTAAAAAAATCCATGCCTTTATACCTATACAACTACTATTCAAACTTACAAAGGATTGATAATAATCAATATCTGCTGTTAAAGTATTGTGAGGCATTCGCCCTATCAAATAATTGTTTTTTACCCAATTATTATAATGATACACTCGACTCATAGTTCCTTTTTTAAAAGAACCTGAGCACTCAATACGTATCCCTAGTATTGGAGATTTTTTTAAAGAATAATGAAATAAATAATTTAAATTCAAACAAAAATCACTTGCATACTGTTTACGATTAGAATAAAATTTATACTCAAGTTTTCTCTTTTTTCTAAATAAAAAAGCATGCCAATTATTTATAAAATAAAAGCTTTTTACTATTTTTTGCCCTGATTCTAATAAAAAAATAATTGTATCTGCTATCATTTTAGCTGAAATCAAATATGGCTTTCTTTTTAAAAAAACAGAAAAAAGAAAATAAACACTTTGACCCTCAAATCTTTGAACACTAAGTTCAATATTTTGCCTAAATTCATTAAACAAAGATTTAATAATATTTTTTTTAGTTAAATATTCAGAAATATTAGCAAAAGAAATTGAAGAACTAAATAGACTACTAAAAACAATTTCATTTGTACTTCCTACCAAAAATAATTTTGGCACAAAAAAAGAAAAAATTTGAGATTGCATTAAGCAAAAAGCTAAATAATAATACTTAATTAACAATAAAATATTTGTTTGTACTTTAGCAAACATAAAATCATACTTCCAAGAAAAAAACAAATAATTCTCTGAACTGTTTAATTGTATACAATTTAAATGATTAGAAAAAACATATAAAATTGAGTCAATATTACAAAATTTTCTTATTAATACCTGATCCTCCAATAAATGATTGTAACTTAACTTAGAATTGAAAGAATTAAACTTTAAAAAAATATTAGATAATAATATACCTGAAAATCTAATATAATAATTATAAGAAAAAAGACTTTCAAATAAAGAAAAATTATGAACATCAAATGTACCAAAATTTTTTTTTAAAAAAATAGAAATTAACTTAACAAAATAAATAAAACGTTTCCAATATTTTTTTTTAAAAAAAAAATAATAGTTATTATTTAAACCTACTACTGTTTTTAAACGCAAAGACTTATACCTAACATTGTAAAAAAAAAATAAATTGGTACGAAACAATAAAAAATCATGCACAGATCTATATATATAAATATAATCACTCACTACTTTTAATTTATAAAAAATACCCGATAAATAATCTTTCAACTTAAGGTCATTAAAAAGAAGATCCGAATAAAAATAATTATCAAACCAAGAAGAATTCCACGATTTAAGAAATCCTATTTTAATACTAGTTAAATTCGAAAGTCGGCTCATTTACTATTTTTTTTTTTTTTTTTTGCTTTTACTTTTATAAACACAACGTTTCTTTGACCAAGAATATTTTCCAAACTGTTGATACAACATATCTGAAGATACTACTAACCGGAACCAATCTTTCCCGTTATAAATATTCACTACCTTACCAATAAGAGGTTTTACAAAAACACAATCACGTTCCTTCGTATGAAACTCATTTTTTTCTTTTAACACAATAGATAAATTATCCTTTGAAATAATATTCATCAGCGAAGCTGAAATATGTTTACCTTTCCACTGAGATCTAGTCATTTTTTATTTTATAAATTTTATTTTTTTAAATTTTTTATAGCGTTTACCCCAAGGACTCCTTGGGAAACTTCTTTTTGATTTTTTACCTTCACCCCCCCCATGAGGATGGTCTACTGGATTCATTGCAACCCCCCTAACTGTAGGACGAATGCCTAAATTCCTTGAATTACCTGCTTTTCCTAAATCTGTATACCTAAAATTTTTATTTGAAACTGAACCAATAAAAGCCATACAAAAAATAGAAACCAGCTTAACTACTTGAGAACCTAACTTTAGATATGCTGACCTCTCATCTCTTTTTAACAATACAGAATAACAACCTGCACTTCTACTTAACTGAAAACCAGATTGTGGTTTTAATTCAACATTACAAATTAAACTACCTGGAGAAATAAACTTAATAAGGCAACCGTCTCCATTTTTTATATTTTCTGGTACATTATCATAGGACATTAATGTATCACCTATAAATGTTTTATGAATTGCCAATCGATAACAATAAATACCGTTTTGATAACGCAATAATGAAATAAAAGCTGAGCGGTAACTATCGTAATTTATCGTTTCTATTCTATAAGGAATATTGAATCTACGCTCAAATTGATCAAGTACTAAATACAATCCAGCTGTACCTCCACCACGATGACGTACACTAATATGTCCATGATGGTTCCTTCCAGAATTGCTTTTAAGTTTGCTCAAAAAAAAACTTATCTTTTCTTTAGAAAAGATATGATAATCGACCAAGCAAAGATGACGCGACGAAGGTGTGATCGAATTATATAATCTCATTATATTTTAAAAAATATGATTTCAACTATCAAAAGTATAATTAGATAATACAAATTACATAAACAAATGTAAAATGCGCACGTATTAGTTAAATTCTACAGTCTTTGTAAATGAATTTACATTTAATACATGCGTTATTAATGACAAACTATTTACATTAAAATAAGATGGTAAATAAGCTATATTTTTATTTTTCAATAAAATAAATTGCTCTCTAGATTTTTTGTCCGTATGAGGAGATCTTAATACTGTATAAATACTTTTACTTGAAGGCAAACTCACAGATGTAACAGTGCTTGAACCTATAACACCATATAAAAATGAATAAAAATAAATATATTTCAATAGCTGATAATATATACTTTTATCCAAAGAACCAAAAGTGACCGAGTAAATAGAATTATTAAAGCTACTTATAGGTGAAAAATAAAAATTATCTAACAATAATAATCTAGACAAGGAACTACTTTTAGAATTCGTATTTAACAAATTTGTAAATTCAACAGAAAAAAAATGATTATATATCTGAGTAAGAATAAATTTTTTTTGTTTTTGTAAAAAAAAAACTAAAAAAGTTATATACTGACTATAACATTTCTTTATAAGTCGATAACTATTTTGAAAAGTTCGTTTTCTAAAAGATCTAAAAAAAATAATATTTGATAATGAATGATAAGAAGAAGATTTAATTAATTTAGTTAAAGAGAACATCTTTTCGTACTAGAGAATTTAAAAATTGCTTTCTATCAGTTGTTTCTAATTGCACATTTAAACTAATCTTATTAATACCGTTAACTTTATTTTTTAATAAATATGTAAGATCTTCTCTTGAGCTAATTAAAGTAAGTAATTTCTTATCTAACCTATTAGTTGCAGTCTTCATATATTTAGAACCTCTCTTCGTTAATACGGGTTTAAAACGAGTATTTAATGCTTTGATTGTTAATTGTAATTGTTTAGAACGACTAAGCTCAACTGATTTGTCAGTTGTTTTTTCTGGAGAAGGTTTACCAACTAACCACTCAAAATTAAATGTTTTTACCTTAATCACATTATACACTCTAACTAAAGGTGGAAACACAAAAATTTGAGGAGCAGCAATTTTATTTGCAGAATCATAAATTTTATCAAAAAGTGTAAAAATACTTAATTGATAATATAAATATTTGCTCATAAGAAAGGACTCCTCACGACTTAAAGTACTTGTTGATCCTATTACTATTTTTAATTTAAAAGCTACTTCAACTAATTTTTTCAATTTTTCATTTAAACAATAAATAGTTAAAAAATATTTTAAAAAAATGACATAAAAAAAAAAAAATATAAATATAAATATTGACTGAGAAGGGATAATATATAAATCAAATTGTGGCATTTTAACTAAAAAATATGATACATTATTCACAACATTCTACTTTATTCAATATATAATGGGAACGTAAAAGACAGGAATCGAACCTGTACTATTGGTTTTGGAGACCAAAACTCTACCACTAAGCTACTTTTACAAAAAAACTATACAAGGCGGATAGTGAGATTTGAACCCACAACCAATAGTACCACAAACTACTACTCTACCGTTAAGCTATATCCGCACAATGTTTACACATAATAAAAAAAAATTATGCAAATAGAATTAAAAACACAATCATCAAAGTAAACAATGCAATTGCTTCTGTCAATGCAAAACCAATCAATGCATAGTTAAATAAATCTTTTGACAACATTGGATTTCTAGACATAGCATCTAATAATCCATTAAAAATAAATCCAATTCCAGTTCCAACTCCTGATAATGCAATAGTTCCTAATCCTGCACCGATCATTTTAAATTCTGCTAACATATTTTATATATAAATTATTATTATTAAGCATTAAAGTTCTACTAAAAAAAACGAATAATTATTCGTATATAAATGTAAAATCTATCATGAAGAAATTTTCAAACGCCTAACGAAATGTTTAATTGTATTTGCATTTGTGCGCCTTCGTTGCCCACGAACGGGTAATTCATTGCGTAACATAAATCCATGATACGTTTTGGATTTAAGCTTTAATATAACACTTTCCTTTGTAGTCTTTGCCAAAGCAGCAGATAAAAAATTCTCTTTCGAAACTAAAAGCTTAGCTAAACCATCTGAAACATAAGTATTTCTTATAGAAGACACCGGATAAGCCACGTGGTAGCCAGCATGTTTCATTAATAGTTTAATTAAAGATCTATTTAAACCATAAACAAGTTTAAACCTTTGAAAAATATTTTTTTTTAAAGAAGACATTTTATAATAAATAAATTACATTTTAGCTTTAACGTAGCTATGAATTTTGTCATTATAAACATCTATAAATGCTTCAGTATAAGCTTTCAAGAATGTTTTTAAATGTTTTTGAATGTCTTTTCCATATAAACTCATAAAACAAACGTTCCATGTGTTTGGATTAGAAACAAAACTGATTAAATTTGCATTTTTTCGTGATAAGAAAGTTATAGCCATTTCCTCTTTAAACAATAAAGTATAATAAAATTGAGTATACTCTGGTTGAATACCGTCCATATAATTTTCAACAATTGCAAATAAACAAATGACTTGTTTATATAAATCTTCAGATCTATATAATTCTTGCTTGAAAAACTCAATAATTCTTTTACCTTTATGAATCAAAAATAAAATATAAGAATCCAAAGAACCACTCAATTTTTCAACTCCTTGAACAGTTCTATAAACACCATATGCTAATTTCACTTTTTTACCAATGAATTTCATAATATTGTATTGAGCATCAGCACCAACACGACTTACAGATAAGTTTAAATCAATTGCTGGTTGGATTCCAGAGTTTCCAATTTTCTGATTCAAAAACACTTGACCATCAGTAATAGAAATAATATTAGTTGGAATATATGCTGTAATATCTCCACCCTTAGTTTCAACTAAAGGAAATGCTGTTAAAGCACCACCACCAAGCTTTCTATTTAACTGAGCTGCTCGCTCTAAAAGTTTAGCATGAAGATAAAAAATATCTCCAGGATAAGCCTCTCTTCCTGGAGGTCTTCTTAAAAGTAAAGACATCTGTCTATAAGCTGCTGCATGATTTAATAATTCATCGTATACAATGATTGCTTTATAACCTTTATCTCTAAACCACTCTCCAACACAGCAACCGGCAAAAGGTGCTACATATTGAAGAGCTGCAAGATCATCAGCTCCTGTAAAAATCACTGCTGTATAATTACGAATATTTGAATTTTTCATCATCAACTTAATTCGTGATAATTCTGCTCTTCTTCCTCCAATTACAACATAAACACAAGGAATAAATAATCTAGACTTATAAGATAAATGATTGGATTCAATCTTTCTCCACTGACGATATAGATTATTATTTTTATAACCTTGATGTAAAATAATTGTTAAAGCAAGACTTGTTTTACCAGAACCCAAATCTCCAATAATTAATTCCCTCTGACCTGCTCCTACCGGTAATAACACATCAATTGCATTAATTCCTGTATGAACTGGGGTTCTTACTGGCTCACGCTCAATAATTGATGGAGAACGAGCTTCTGTTTCTGCAAAACGTAAATTCCACACATCCTGAAGAGTTAATTCATGATAAGTAAATTGCTCTTCATTTAAACATTCTCCTAATGGATCGCTAATTCTACCCAAAGTACCAAGACCTACTTTAGTTCTTACTCCTTTTCGAGTACAATAAACTTTATCTTGAGTACTAATCATCTCTGTTCCACCAGTAAGTAAAGCAACTCGAGTAACATAATGCTCAATATTCATAACTAAACCCATTAAATGAGAATCTGGTTCTTTAAAACATACAACTTCTCCAACGTAAGCATGATCTAAACCTTTACCTACAATTGCAATTGCATCGGCTACTGAAAGAACAACACCAGGACTTAAATAATGATCTTTAAACCACTTCACATTACATTTATTACCTTTTTTTTTCTTCTTGTCTGCTTCAAGTAAATGCCTCATAACAAGATTAAGAAAATCAGAATTGCGTTTATTTTTCATGTAAAAATAAACAAAAACCATCCGCTAACAAAACTTTCTAAAAAATATAAATATAGAATGAGAAAAAACGAGCTGTCCACAGAACGAGAATCAATGAAAATTAGTTTTTAAATATAGAGAACTAATGGTGGCATGAAAACAAAAAGAAGAGGATAGGATTTGAACCTACGAGGAAATTACTCCATTTGTTTTCCAAACAAACGCTTTTGACCACTCAGCCACCTCTTTAATAATAATTGTATATGACGGAAGTAGGAATTGAACCTACGACATTCCGATTATGATTCGGATGTTCTACCACTAAACTATTCCGTCACTTAATATTAACTACATAGAAATAAGCGTTTTGATATTACTTATAGCTGCTGCTGGAGATAAATGCTTAGGACACACTTGACTACAATTCAATATTGTATGGCATCTGTATAATTTATATGTATCGTTCAACATAGAAAGACGATTAAACAAACCACTATCCCTTGAATCAATAATCCATCTGTAAGCCTGTAACAAAACAGCAGGACCTAAATACTTATCTTTATTCCACCAATAACTTGGACAACTAGTAGAACAACACGCACATAAAATACATTCATATAGACCATCTAATAAAAATCTATCTTTTTTAGATTGATAATTTTCTTTATCAGAAACAGAGATTATACATTCTAAACTTAACGAATACGAAGAAATAGAAGCTTGTTGAAATGCACTACCAAATGAAAAAAACGAATTGACTATTAAGAATGGATTAATCGACTTATGCTGTTCATAAAAATGTTTCATACAAACTATTAAATCTTTAATGATAGGCATATGAGGTAAAGGAAAAATGTAATAAGTGTTATAAATATTTGTACTTAATTTATATGTACAAGCTAATGTATTTAAACCATTAATATTCATCGCACAACTTCCACAAATTCCTTCCCTACAAGACCTCCTGAAAGAAAAAGACTCGTCATTATTTTTTTTAAAAAAGAATAAATTATCAAGCATCATAGGCAAACGGTCTGCAGATGCTAAAAACCATGTTTGCATATAAGGTATATTATTAATAAAAGGATCATAACGCATCACATGATAAATAGAAACTAAAATTTTTCTATCCAATGAAAATGCTGAACTCGTCAATATATTTGAAAATGCTTTATTTAATGATTCGAAAAACATATAATAAACAATAATATAAAAAAAATACAATACAAATATTCTAAGAATAAACGAACGCTTATATTAAATGCAACTAAACATTATAATTCAATGCATTTTTACTAATAAGATTATTACGTACTTTATAAAAATGCATACTATTTAAAGAAAATGGAGTATATTTATACGAACTAAATAATTTTTCTTGTAATTTAAACATCTCTAATGACGAAGTATAAAAAGATACTGGAACAAACCAATTAAATATATCCTTGAAAAATTCTTCGTTTAAAACAGTAGAAATATAAGGTTTATCAATATAATAAGAAAATATATCAGACGATGCCTTAGAGAAAGAAGGACCGTAAATAACCTTTTGACTTACTTGAACCTTTCCTTCTAGATTCATAAAAAAACCATAATCCTCTGTATAAGAAAAACATGGTAAAACCATATCAGAAACCATAGCATTCCAAGATCCATGATGTCCGTGATAAATAGTATAATACATATCCCATACAAACGAACGTACATAGCTATTATAGTTATAAAGATAGCAAATATTCATACCATCTGATGATAGATTAGAAGACAAATACCCTCCCTGATAATTGTTTGCATCAACAAGCCCTACTAATGAATAATGAATTGGATCAATAAAAGTATTAACACAATTCAAGGAAATGGATTGATAATTTGATAACAAATTTAAAGGTGTGTTTAAATTTGCATTCTGGAATATACAATAATTTGATTTTAAAATCGAAGAGCATAAAAAATGTTTACCCTTAAGTATAGCCAAAACGACTGCTAAACCTAACCCTAAATGCTTATATTTATAATTAAACATAATTCTAGGCCCTATATAATGTACATTAACGGAATCTTTAGATTCCCATTTATGCTTTCGTATTCGTATATTCATAACGCTCAACTCCTCTTTCAAATTAATACCATAAATTAATATATCTTTAAAAGATGGAATAGAAGTTACTGGCGTTGACATTAATGTTCTATTCAAACGGTTTGTAGAAGAAAATCTATTTGTGCAAAAAAAAAACACATAACTTTTTATCGAGTCAAGCCAATAACGAAATAAGAACAACGAATACAAATCAACCATTTCTCCAGAATAAACAATAAAGTTAGATAAAAGAGATGAATTTACAAACAATGTAATAAATCCAAAAATAAAATTCCAACTAGTATATCTTAATATACTTTTTTTTTTTTTATTAACTCGTACCATCGGTAGAGTCAATCGATCTCTTCGCAAACCATCATAAGAAAAACGAATTAGATCACTAATCCATTCTTCATTAATATTTTCATTCAATTTTGGTAAAATACGCATAATAGTATTTCCTTTTACATCAACTCTTATATTACTACCTAAACTATCAAAAACATCTATTGTCTCAAAACTTAGCAATTCCCATGGCCTAGAAGTAAATGCATAAGGCCTAGAAGTTAAAGCTCCTACAGGACATAAATCTATGACATTACCAGAAATTTCACTTACTAATGGCATAGATAAATAAGTACTAATTTCAGTATCTCTTCCCCTACCCATTGTACCTAAGTAAGGAGCTCCGGCTATTTCATCAAAAAAACGCACACAACGAGTACAATGAATACAACGTGTCATTATTGTTTTAACAAACGGTCCAAAATTTTTATCCTCAACCGATCGTTTATACTCTTTAAAACGTCCTCTATCACTACCAAAAACCATAGACTGATCCTGTAAATCACACTCCCCACCTTGATCACAAATAGGACAATCTAACGGATGGTTTATTAATAAAAATTCTAATATGTTTTCTCGGATTTGTCTAACTACTTGACTATTCGTAAAAATAGACATATTAGGCGATAAAGATGTTGAACAAGCAATTACTGGCTTGGCTGAATTTTCTAATTCAACTAAACACATTCTACAATTACCGGCAATAGACAATTTGTCATGGTAACAGAATCGCGGTATATATATACCACGCTTCTCACACTCTTGAAGAACAGTTAATTCCTGAGTAGTTACAAAAAATTCTCGATGGTTAATTTTAATATTAAATTCCACGTTAGTAATATCTATTAATAACTACATAAATACAAAAAAAAATCTAACAAAAACAAGCTATATGCGACACAGCTATACTTAAAAAAGAAATCGTTCTATTAACATAAAAAAATTAAATTCAATAGACAAAAAAAATTATTAACATCATTTTATTACAACTACATATTATTGGGCTTATTAGTATTAATTAGCTAAATACATTACTGCACTTACACTTTTAACCTATTACAGTCATAATCTTTAACCTCCCTCATAGAGAATCATAATATATCAACTTCCTATTTATATGATATCAACAGTTATTTGAACACACGTAGCTACTAAACTATGCCTATGAAAAGACAATTCATACACCAGAGGTGTGCTTTCTTCAGTCCTTTCGTACTAGAAGAAAGTTTATATTGATTTTCTTTATTAATAGTAGATAGGGACCGAACTGTTTCACAACGTTCTGAACCCAGCTCACGTACCACTTTCATTAGCGAACAGCTAAACCCTTAGAACCTTTTTCAGCTCTAGGATGTGATGAGCCGACATCGAGGTGCCAAACAATTCCGTAGATATGGACTCTTGGGAATTATCAGCCTGTTATCCCCAGCGTAGCTTTTATTCGTTAATCGATATTCTTACCACTAAGAAATACCGGGTCACTATGGCAAACTTGCGTTCTTGTTTGATTTGTAAATCTAACAATCAGGCAGACTTAAACCATTACATTCTATAGTTATGTTCTGTATAACTAGAGTCTACCTTTGCACACCACCGTTACGATTTAGGTGGCAATCGCCCCAATCAAACTACCAATTATAAAGTTTATGACGTTATCGTCAAGTAATTACCAAAAGTCAAAATGGTATTTCAAGATTGTTTTTACTTAAATGAATACAAAAATACCCATTTACCATAAACTCCCACCTATCCTACATAAACTACTTAATAAATTCTGTACATAATTATAGTAAAGCTGCATGGGGTCTTTCCGTCTAGCTATCAATACTCTGCATTTTCACAGAAAATTCAATTTCACTGGAATGATGCTGGAGACAGTAGAAGAGTCGTTACTCCATTCATGCAAGGTCTGCAATTAACAGACAAGGAATTTCGCTACCTTCGGACCGTCAGAGATACAGCCGCCGTTAACTAACTGTTATAAAAATTGCTACTAACAACTTTTTTTATTCATTAGCACAGGGCAGGAGTCAGATTCAATACTTCATCATTTCGATTTTGCAGAATCCTGTGTTTTTGCTAAACAGTCGCTCTTCTCTGCTTTCTGCCTTTGTTTACAGCTACTGTAAACAAAACTCTTTCTCCCTAAGTTACAGAGTCATTTTGCCGAGTTCCTTCAACATCATTCTTCCAATCGCCTGCGTATACTCTACGAATCCACCTGTGTCAGTTTAGAGTACGGTAATTATTATTAATCTAATAGTAGTAAAAATCATCATTTTCCTGACTCTTTCACAAAAAATATCTAGTATTCATAAACAAAAATAGTTTCTATGAAAAAGCGTCAAACAAATTAAAAACTCCTTCTTGAGAATCTCATCAAACGAAACATCAGTTTTGTTCTTAGAGACCGAATAACTTTATTTGGCTAATCCATTTTAAATTAAAAACCCTTGGATTTTCGGCGACAATGTTTCACACATTGTTTGTTGTTACTCATATCAACATAAGTAATTTTGATTTCTCCAAAAAATATTTTTTATTTTTCTTCTACAAAATACAAAACATTCTACTACTTATATATATTATTATATTATAATTTCGGTAATTATTTTGAGATACTATACATTTACAACGCTACAATAAAAAAATTAAATTAGTGAGCTTTTACGCTATCTTTAAATGATGGCTGCTTCCAAGCCTACATCCTAATTGAATACTGTAACGTATCCTACACTAAAATAATTTTAAATAACCTTAATTTATAATCTGGGCTGTTTCCCTCTCGAATATAAACCTTATCGCCTACATTCCGGTTGTAGTAAATCAAATCATAATACTTGGAAGTTTAAATAATTGCAGTAAAATCACCGATCCCCATTAATTATTTAGTGCTCTACATCTTATGTTGTTATTACTACACTCTACTTCAATAGATTTCGCAGAAAACCAGCTATACTGAATTTGAATGGCCTTTCACCCCTAACCACAACTCATCCCAGTATAATGCAACATACACGGGTTCAGTCCTCCAACATACTATTAATATATTTTCAACTTGGTCATGGTTAGATCATTCAGCTTCGGGTCATATACATTATACTACATACTCTACGTATTAACTACGCGTTCGTTTAATAACTTACGCTTGCATAATAAATATACTCGCTGACCCATTATGCAAAAGGTATACTGTTATATTAAAAAAATACTTCAGATGCTTCTTGAGTGTTCAGTTTCAGATTCATTAACCCTCCTTCCAGGAGTGCTTTTCAGCTTTTCTCTCACGATACTTTTCTCTATCGGTTATCTGAGCATATTTAGAATTAGAAAGTGGGTTTCCTATATTCAAACAATATCCTCCTAAATTGTTTTACTTTTTCTTAAAAAAGATGCCCCTTATACAGGACTCTCACCTTGTTACGCTATCTTTATCCATTGAATATTCTAATAAAGCATATTCCTTACTATATTCTATCTTTGTTTTCGCTCACCACTACTAACAAAATCTCGGTTGATTTCTATTCTACTAACTACTAAGATGTTTCAATTCATTAGCATACTTTATACTACTAAATTTTGTAGTAATAAAAAAAAGCGATCACCGAACATAACATTTATCCTAACGCCTTATTTCGAGTCATTACGTTTTTAAACTCAGATACCAAGCTATCCCCCAAACACTCATATATATGTTTATATGCAAAAAATGATGTCAATTTCATCTAT